CGTGACACGTTCACTAAAAAAAAATCCTTTTGTAGCTAATCATTTAGCGGGAAGGATTGAAAAACTCAACAGGAGGGAGGAGAAAGAAATCATAGTGACTTGGTCTCGGGCATCTACCATTATACCCACAATGATTGGCCATACAATCGCTATTCATAATGGAAAGGAACATTTACCTATTTATATCACAGATCGTATGGTCGGTCACAAATTGGGAGAATTCGCACCTACTCTCACTTTCGTGAGACACGCGAGAAACGATAATAAATCTCGTCGTTAGTCGTTCTACTAAGTATTCATGTGAAAAGCCTTATCTTAATAGTATTTATAAGAGTATTTAGACTTAAGATTATAGTAAGAGTATAGGTATATTTCTTTTTCTAGTATACTAATATACTCACTTTTCTGACTTATCTTATACTATACTTCACCTAGGCACTTATCATTCATTGGCGGGGGAGAACTTTTATGATAAAGAACGAAAATTTGGATAGAGAAGCAAAAGTGTTAGCTCAACATATATGTATGTCTGTTTTCAAAGCACGAAGAGTAATTGATCAGATTCGCGGACGTTCTTATGAAGAAACACTCATGATATTGGAACTAATGCCTTATAGGGCATCTTATCCAATTTTAAAATTAGTTTATTCTGCAGCAGCAAATGCTAGTCATAATATGGGTTTGAATGAAGCTGATTTATTTATTAGTAAAGCTGAAGTCAATAGAGGTGCTATTGTGAAAAAGTTAAGACCCCGGGCTCGAGGGCGTAGTTATCTGATAAAAAAAACCACCTGTCATATAAAGATTTTTTTAAAAGAAAAATCTAAAATTTAGATTCCTATTTAGAAAAGAAAAAATGGATGGAAAAATAATAGAAAAATATGGGACAAAAAATAAATCCACTTGGTTTCAGACTTGGAACAACTCAAAGTCATCATTCTTTTTGGTTCGCAAAACCAAAGAATTTTTCCAAGGGTCTACAAGAAGATGAAAGAATACGGAATTGTATTAAGGACTATGTAAAAAAAAATAAGAGAATATCCTCAGGTTTCGAAGGAATTGCCCATATAGTAATTCAAAAAAGAATAGATTTGATTCAGGTCATAATCTATATTGGATTTCCCAATTTATTAATAGAAGGACGAACACGGGGAGTCGAAGAATTACAGATGAATGTACAAAAAGAATTTCATTCTGTAAACCGGAGACTCAACATTGCTATCACAAGAATTGAAAAGCCTTATGGACAACCTAATATTCTTGCAGAATATATAGCTTTACAATTAAAGAATAGAGTCTCATTTCGAAAGGCAATGAAAAAAGCTATTGAATTAACTGAACAAACGGGTACAAAAGGGATTCAAGTGCAAATTGCAGGGCGTATCGACGGAAAAGAGATTGCACGTGTCGAATGGATCAGAGAAGGCAGGGTTCCCTTACAAACAATTCGCGCTAAAATTGATCACTGTTCCCATACAATTAGAACTATCTATGGAGTCTTAGGCATCAAAATCTGGATATTTGTAAACCAAGAATAAGAAAAGAAAAAAGAAGAAGAATGGACCTTTCTTTATTTCGCCATTCTGGTCATCGATAGAAAAAATTTATAAACTCTTTTCTTCTTTTTCTTTTTTTCTTAATCAAAGAAAAACGAACAATTCTAATTCTATAAGGTTGAATAAAAATTTGATTTACCCTTTATTTAATTTAGATTTTAGTATAATTGCTATGCTCAGTGTGTGACTCGTTAGTTTTTTCTTTAGAATTGAGATTGAAAAAAACAGGCTAACCCCACTATAAACTTAGTAACTATCAAAACTAAAGAAACTCAAAACTAATAACCAACTTATTGCTTCGTATTGTCGAGATCCCAAGAAACAGTCACTATATGACTGAATCGATCATATAGTTGTAGCATTGTAGCAACTGAAATTCTTTTCATAAAAAAGAAATCTGATTATGAATTGTGAAAAAAAAAGGGATGTAGAAAAATGGAAGGATGATAGAAAGAGAGAATAAAGATCTCAATGATATATGATTCCCATATGTATGGTTTATGAAAAATTACCCCATAAAAAAGGCAGTGTTATAAAGCATCAACATCAATATAAAATAAAAATACAAAGTATACAATTACAATACACATAGAATAAGAAATATACAAATAAAAAATAGAAAGAATATAGAAACATAGAATAAAATAGAATAAATAAGAAATAAAATAAAAGAAATGAAATTCAAATATTTAAATAATAATCTAAAGAATAGAAAATAGAGAATAATTTAATCGAGCTTCGGGTTAAGAAAAACTGAGGAAATTGACTCGGAAACAAATAAGAGATTTTGTTGATAGCTCCATTGCAGAGTTCAGGCCTAAACATTAATGGAGAAGCTATGGGAACGATGGAACCTGTGACTACATAGGATTTTCTTGAAAACGAATCAATCCTAATGATTCATTGGGTAGGATGGCGAAATGAACCAAGAAAAAATGGATTTATTCTGAATGGTCATGGATTGATCCTACAAATGAAGGAGGAAAGAGTCAATATTCGCCCGCGAAACCTTTCTTTATTTTGAATTCTTATTTCATTTAAGGATTTTATTTATTGGCGTGATTCAATTTCAATAGAGGTAAAGTAAAATACTTTAGAAATCTTGATAAAAGAAAGAAGCATTATATATAAACAAACACACCTAGTTATCTAGTTAGTTATATATAAAGTTACCTATGTAACAAATTCAATATAAAAGAAATTAGTATATTCTTTCTTTTCATTTTGATATAATGAAATACATAAATACATGTGTATATTTAATATTCTTGATTCTTGAATCATTTCATTCGCGAGGAGCTGGATGAGAAGAAACTCTCATGTCCGGCTCTGCAGTAGAGATGGAATTCAGAAACAACCATCAACTATAACCCCAAAAGAACCAGATTTCGTAAACAACATAGAGGTAGAATGAAGGGAATATCTTGCCGAGGCAATCATATTTGTTTTGGCAGATACGCTCTTCAGGCACTTGAACCTGCTTGGATCACAGCTAGACAAATAGAAGCAGGGCGAAGAGCAATGACACGATATGCACGTCGTGGTGGAAAGATATGGGTACGTATCTTTCCCGACAAACCTGTTACTGTAAGACCTACAGAAACACGTATGGGTTCGGGCAAGGGATCCCCCGAATATTGGGTATCCGTTATTAAACCGGGCCGAATACTTTATGAAATGAGTGGAGTATCAGAAACTGTAGCCAAAATTGCTATGGAAATAGCTGCATGCAAAATGCCTATACGAACTCAATTTGTTATTTCAGGATAGGTAAACAAAAGTAAAAGAAGAAGGAAGGAGTATTGAGAATGAAAAAACAACCACAGATTTCTTTATCTCTGGACAGACAATATTTCTTTTTTCCATTATCCCTTGCATTGAAATAAGAGATTCAAATAAAAATGATATGATTCAACCTCAGACCCTTTTGAATGTAGCGGATAACAGTGGAGCTCAAGAATTGATGTGTATTCGAATCATAGGAACCGGTAATCACCGATATGCTCATATTGGCGATGTTATTGTTGCTGTAATCAAAGAAGCAGTGCCCAACATGCCTCTAGAAAGATCAGAAATAATTAGAGCTGTGATTGTACGCACGTGTAAAGAACTCAAACGTGACAACGGCATGATAATACGATATGATGACAATGCAGCGGTTATCATTGATCAAGAAGGAAATCCAAAAGGAACTCGAATTTTTGGTGCGATTGCTCGGGAATTGCGACAGTTGAATTTTACTAAAATAGTTTCATTAGCACCCGAAGTCTTATAGAATAGATAGGATATATCCTATCTATTCTATATATAGAAATAAGAAATATAGAAAATATAATATTCAAATATCTGAAATAGATCCGATTAATAGATTGTGTCTCATGCATATATTTGAGATTTAGAATACTTTTTTAGAATTTAATAATTTCAAAAAAAAATTCAATAAAAAATAAAACAAAAAAGAAGCATGTTGATTATATCAAAATGAGGAGGCACCAATAACTATAGTTCGTCATGGGTAGGGACATTATTGCCAATATAATAACTTCTATAAGAAATGCTGACATAGATCAAAAGGGAAGAGTTCAAATAGTATCTACTAATATCACTAAAAACATTGTGAAAATACTTTTACGAGAAGGTTTTATTGAGAACGTTCGAAAACATCAAGAAAGTAAAAAAAATTTCTTGGTTTCAACCTTACGACATAGAAAGACTAGGAAAGGGAATAAAATGATTTTAAAACGTATAAGCCGACCCGGTCTACGAATCTATTCCAACTATCAACGAATTCCTAAGATTTTAGGTGGAATGGGAATTGTAATTCTTTCTACTTCTCGAGGTATAATGACAGATCGAGAAGCTCGACTAGAAAAAATTGGAGGAGAAATTTTGTGTTATATATGGTGATTCTCCTGGGGTACCCCAATTTTCTCTTGAACTTACTATTTGTAAAATAGAGAGGAGAAGTGAATTATAGAACTCTTCCTCTATTAGTTGATACTTAAAGGGGGTTCCCTGGAATGAAAGAACAAAAATTGATTCATGAGGGTTTAATTACTGAATCACTTCCCAACGGTATGTTCCGAGTTCGGTTAGATAATGAAGATCTAATTCTAGGTTATATTTCAGGGAGAATCCGGCGCAGTTTTATACGTATACTACCCGGAGATAGAGTCAAAATCGAAATGAGTCGTTATGATTCAACCAGGGGACGTATAATTTATAGACTTCGCAAAAAAGATTCGAACGATTAGATCATTCTTTTAAACATCCTTTTCGTAGGGATATAATTCGAAGTTCAAAAATGCAATAAACTGATTCTTGTTTCCAAAAAAATAGATTCAGAATGAAAGTAAGGAATGATAAATATGAAAATAAGGGCTTCTGTTCGTAAGATTTGTGAAAAATGTCGCTTGATTCGTAGGCGGGGGCGAATTATAGTCATTTGTTCCAATCCGAGACATAAACAGAGACAGGGGTAATCCTTCTCAAGTTCTAAATCAAGTACTTTTTCAAAACCATGTACATGTAAAAAGAAAGAAGAAAGGATTCGTTTTCATATGAAATGGATATCCCCGTATCTTTCTGTAGATTTCTGATTCTTCTTTCTTTTTCTTTTATTCTTATGAATATGATCTAATAAAATATGACAAAACCTATAGCAAAAATTGGTTTACGTAAGAATGCACGTATTGGTTCAAATAAGAATGAACGTAGAATACCAAAAGGAGTTATTCATGTTCAAGCGAGTTTCAACAATACTATTGTAACTGTTACAGACGTACGAGGTCGGGTGGTTTCTTGGGCTTCCGCAGGTACTTCTGGATTCAGAGGCACAAGAAAAGGAACACCCTATGCTGCTCAAGCCGCGGCATTTAATGCTATTCGTACATTAGTTGATCAGGGTATGCAACGAGCAGAAGTTATGATAAAAGGTCCAGGTCTCGGAAGAGATGCGGCATTACGAGCCATTCGTAGAAATGGGATGCTATTAAGTTTCGTACGTGATGTAACACCCATGCCGCATAATGGATGTCGCCCCCCTAAAAAAAGACGTGTGTAAAAATAATAATTCAAGAGATTCCAAGAGAAATAAATGATTCAATGATCTGATCCAATAATCATAAAGAAAAATAATAGTATGGTTCGAGAAGAAGTAGCAGGATCCACTCGAACACTACAGTGGAAATGTGTTGAATCAAGAGTAGACAGCAAGCGTCTTTATTATGGTCGTTTTGTTCTGTCCCCGCTTATGAAAGGTCAAGCCTATACTATAGGTATATCTATGCGAAGGGCTTTACTTGGAGAAATAGAAGGAACATATATCACACGTGCAAAATCTGAAAATGTGCTGCATGAATATTCTACGATAGCGGGTATTGAAGAATCAGTACATGAGATTTTAATAAATTTGAAAGAGATTGTATTGAGAAGTAATCTCTATGGAGTTAGGGACGCATCCATTTGCGTCAGGGGTCCCAAATACATAACAGCTCAAGATATCATCTCACCACCTTCTGTAGAAATAGTTGACACGACACAGCATATAGCTAACCTGACAGAACCAATTGATTTGTGTATTGAATTACAAATCAAGAGAGATCGCGGATATCGTATGAAATCCACAAATGACTCTCACGATGGAAGTTATCCTATAGATATTGTATCTATGCCTGTTCGAAATGCGAATCATAGTATTCATTCTTATGGGAATGAGAATGAAAAACAAGAGATACTCTTTCTAGAAATATGGACGAATGGAAGTTTAACTCCTAAAGAAGCACTTTATGAAGCTTCTCGTAATTTGATTAATTTATTGATTCCTTTTCTACATGCAGAGGAAGAGGACATGAATTTCAAGGAAAATGAAAACAGATGGAATCTACCCCTTTTTTCCTTTCAAGACAGATTCACTAATCTGAAGAAAAACAAAAAAGGAATTCCATTGACATGTATTTTTATTGACCAATCAGAATTGTCTTCCAGGACCTATAATTGTCTCAAAAGGTCCAATATACATACATTATTGGACCTTTTGAGTCACAGTCAAGAAGATCTTATGAAAATGGAAGATTTTCGCATAGAAGATGTAAAACAGATATTGGGCACTCTACAGAAGCATTTTGCAATCAATTTACCTAAGAAAAAGTTTTCATTTTAAATCCATTGGACTTTTTTTCATTTTTTCGTTTTTAGAAATAAAAACAAAGAATAGAATGAATTTTTAATCTTCGACACGGTCCATATATTTGCAGAATAGATCATAATAAGATAGATGTATCTAGGGAAGATCCAGAAGGGGATCTTCCTTAGATACCTATGTCGTGGTATTTAACGGTTTAATCAATTTGAAAAAGACCTAAAGTTAGGGATTTCTCAATAGGTAAAGTTGCTCCAATACCTAACCAAAGAGCTACTGCGGTACCGATCAAAAAGACTGTTGTAGCTACTGGACGACGAAATGGATTTTGGAATTTATTGACATTCTCCAAAAAAGGTACTGTCAATAATCCTATTGGTACTGAAACCATTAAAAGAACACCCAATAACTTATTGGGTACTGTGCGAAGTATTTGAAATACGGGAAAAAAGTACCATTCGGGTAATATTTCCAACGGAGTTGCAAACGGATCCGCCGGTTCACCGATCATTGACGGCTCTAGAACTGCTAAGCCCACATTACATGCAATAGTGCCTAGAATTACTACTGGAAAAATATATAAAAGATCATTGGGCCATGCAGGTTCTCCATAATAATTATGTCCCATCCCTTTAGCCAATTTAGCTCTTAATACAGGATCATTCAAATCAGGTTTCTTTGTTATTTGGATAGGTGAATTATTGTAGATCCATCCCCCAAAGGAACCGGACATGATAATTTTTTATCATCCGGCTCGAGCAAGAATCAAAAGAATTACAGAAATAGATCCATAGAACATAAATAGGTCCTAGGTCCATAGAATATCTATATTTCTATATTTCATACATATCTACATATATAATGTAGAATGACTCTATGTAAGAAAAGATTTATCAAATTCCATTTCCCCGAGTTGCAACGATTCATTGTAAAGAATTCAGTTCTGGCAACAAGGAAATGCTCAATATCCAAGTAGGCTTACAAATTCGATCATGATCAAGTGCTTTTTGGATTGTCTCATTCATGTCTTTTGGTTGGTATTTATCCCCACAACATCTCGATTGTGTTACATACAAAAATACAAAGTTTTTACTTGTTACTAATAAAGTCTAGCCCCTGTGCTTCCTTAGATCCCTTATTTAACTCCGATAGTATCATAGATCAGGGTCGATGCAGAGGAAATGAATGCATCTACATACTATAAAAAACTTACTAAGATTACTATGAAATTAATACGAAATACTAATACTAGCAATTAATTATAAGAAAATTACTAAAAAAAAAAAAGAAAAATTAAACAAAGTGGAATAAATAGAACATTGGATTCCACATCACTTATTCTAGGGATCTTACGGAGCCTGTTCATGCATGACATGATTCGGGTATGATCATAGAAAATATTCTCCTCAAGCGAACCGGCCTATCCTATGCTACATAAAGGGACTTACGTGATGGTTGGATGCGGAGACACATTGGGTTGTGAATTCCAACGTGGCGGATAAAATCATATATCTGCATGGACCAATCAATAGTTCAAGTCACACACTCCCATAATCCATCCTCTTTTAGGAAAATATACTTCAACTATTCGATTCGTATTAAATAAACAATACTTCAGAGTTGAATAGAAGTATCCAAATAACATGCCTTATTTTTAAATAATCCATATTTGTAGCAATGAAAGACTCTTGTTCCTCCCCGATATTATAAATTACAAATATCTATGATCTGCCTTCTCTATAAAGGACCCGAAATACCTTGCTTACGTATCATTGAAAAGTGCATTAACATAAATACGGCAGTAAGAAGAGGCAATACAAAAGTATGTAAACTATAAAAACGAGTCAAAGTGGATTGGCCCACACTAGCACTTCCACGTAATAATTCTACCAAAGGCGATCCTATTATAGGAATAGCTTCAGGCACGCCTGTTACAATTTTTACTGCCCAATAGCCAATTTGGTCCCGAGGTAAGGAATAACCAGTTACTCCAAAAGATGCGGTCAATACAGCCAGAACCACCCCTGTAACCCAAGTTAATTCGCGGGGTTTTTTAAAACCACCCGTAAGATACACACGAAATACGTGCAAGATCATCATTAGAACCATCATACTTGCTGACCATCGATGAACTGATCGAATTAACCAACCAAAGTTGGCCTCAGTCATTATGTATTGAACAGAGGAAAAAGCTTCTGTAACAGTTGGACGATAGTAAAAGGTCATAGCAAAACCCGTAGCTACTTGTACTAAAAAACAAGTAAGTGTAATTCCCCCTAGACAATAAAATATGTTGACATGAGGAGGAACATATTTACTAGTTATATCATCTGCAATCGCTTGAATCTCGAGACGTTCCTCGAACCAATCATATACTTTATTGAGATAGGTAACCCAAGAAAGACTCCCCCTCTGAGAGCCGTATATGAGAATTTCATCTCGTACGGCTCAAGCCGAAACACACAAATACTAGTTTCAACGGATATGGAATAGAGAGTTTAAAACTTCTTGTGGCTTAGCCGCTTGACTCGATTTGACCAAAAGATACGAAGTAAGAAGAATCCGGAATCTCTTCTTTGTGATGATAATGCCAAGAAATACAATCTCAAGTTGGCTCATCCATCTTTCTTTATGTTAATCCTGACAGGCCTCTTGAATCTTCTCTTCCCTATCTTTTTTTTTTTGATAGGAATTTCTCTTGTTGAGACCCTATGAATCAATTGAAACCTCAGATTCATACTAAAACCACGATGATTTAAGAAAACCAAAGCTAAACTCAAAGGTTTTCTGAGTAAAAACCATTTGATCATCACTTCTTTAATGAATGTAATAACTCAACAAAATCTAGAGAAAGAGATTTCTTTCGGTCAAAAGAAGTATGAAGGAAAAAATTGTTTGATTTATAAAAGACCTATTCCATTTTTTGAATCCGGTTGCGAGGTCTGAATAATAGGTATGAATCATAGTTCAAATATTTCTTTTCTTGATCTATTCTATATAGTCCGTGCTCCAGAGACTAGAATAAATATCTGACGAGGTAGAATCATCTTGATAGAGATGACAGGTCCATTCTCTGTATTATCAATAGGATCAATTATAACAAGTCACACGCTCATATTCCGGAAATGAAATATCGAAACAAATAAATTTCACGATCGAACTACCGGAATGGTCTATAAATCCAAATCTTAGGTGATCTTAAGTTGAAGTATTAAGTATTTTAAGCATTAAGTAAGTATAAGTAAAAGAATCTTTTTTGATTGAAAAACTAAGACTTCATAGTTTTTATGAACTAATTAATTGAAATTCCATCCAGTAAAACAGATGAATTATAAATTTCTAAAATAATAGATAGAAATATTGCAAATAGAGCCATTGCAACTCCCATAAGTGGTGTAGTCCCCCACCCTGGAGCTACTTTTCCATATTCCGAATTCAATGGTTTCAATAAACTCCCTACGCCAGTTCGTCTTGGCCCAGATCTAGAACTACTCTCAACGGTTTTTGTAGCCATAAATCCTCTTTTATCATGGGTTGAAATCTGTTGACTTTGTATACCATTCCGTTGTAGTTGTAAATAAACGACATTATCGTGATCCTTTGTGATCTTGAAATTATCGAAAAAATGGAAACAGCAACCCTAGTCGCCATCTCCATATCCGGTTTACTTGTAAGCTTTACTGGGTATGCCTTATATACCGCTTTTGGGCAACCCTCTCAAAAATTAAGAGATCCCTTCGAAGAACATGGGGACTAGTTGAAGTAATGAGCCCCCAATATTAATATAGGGGCTCATTACTTCAATGGAAAAAATGAAAAATCATTTCATTTTTTTAGTTGGAACTTTAGGTGGTTCTCGAAAAAAGATAGCGAAAAAAATTATCCCTAAAGTCGAAACTAAGAGGAATGTATAAACCAATGCTTCCATAGATTCGATCGTGGTTTACAATTATAGCTTCCACACCTATTCGTTTTGGATCATTTACTAACAATTTACTATTACTATCTATTACTATCTATATAGTATGTATATATATACTATAATATAGATATAGTCATATCTTATTACTATTAGATTAGATTCTATTTCTTCTATATTTATATTCTATTATTCTTATTCTATTTCTAATTTTTCTATATTATTCTAATAGTCTAATAGAATATATTATTCTATTTATACATAAAAATAATAAAAATATAGAAAGAAAATAGAAAAGAAATATATATTTCTATATTAGATTTAGTATATTAGATTAATAATTCGATTAATATCTTAGGAAATATTTAATATGAAATAGAGAATAGATTCAATTCATATAGAAAATAGAATATAGAAAATAGAAATTCTAGCTTAATTCTAGAAATTAACAAATTCGAAATACTAATTCGAAATACTAAAGAAATACTAAATAGCTAAATACTATATATAAATCTAATATAAATCTCAATTTATATATTCTAAATACTAGAATAAAAGAAAATAGAAATATAGGAAAAAGATGGCAAAGGGATTTTGTATCAGACTATTTGTCTCCTTGTAGTTGGATCTCCAAGTTTTTGGAATGCTCCAAATTCCACTTGAGCATCCAAATCTGGATCAATACCGGCAAAAACATCTCTGAACAAGGTTCTGGCGCCGTGCCAAATGTGTCCGAAAAAGAAGAGCAAAGCAAACGTAGCATGCCCAAAAGTGAACCAACCCCTTGGACTGCTACGAAAAACACCATCGGATTTCAAAGTAGCCCGGTCTAATTCAAAGATTTCACCTAATTGGGCACGTCTAGCATATTTTTTCACAGTAGCAGGATCACTATAAATGACTCCATTGAGTTCGCCACCATAGAATTCAACAGTTACCCCTACTTGTTCAACACTATACTTGGATTCTGCTCTTCTAAAAGGAACATCGGCCCTCACAATTCCGTCTCCATCTACCAAAACTACCGGAAATGTTTCAAAAAAGGTAGGCATACGACGTACAAAGAGTTCGCGCCCTTCTTTATCTCTAAATATGGGGTGCCCTAACCACCCAACAGCTATTCCATCCCCATTATCCATTGAGCCTGCTCTGAATAATCCCCCTTTCGCCGGATTATTACCAATGTAATCGTAAAAAGCTAATTTTTCGGGAATTTTAGACCAAGCTTCCGATAAGCTCAGATTTTCGGCTAGTCCGGCCCCAACCCTTCGATATATTTCTTGCTGGAAGTATCCCTGATCCCACTGATAACGGGTGGGGCCAAATAATTCGATTGGGGTAGTTGCTGAACCATACCACATAGTTCCAGCAACAACGAAAGCTGCAAAAAAAACAGCAGCAATACTACTGGAAAGCACAGTTTCAATATTACCCATGCGTAATCCTTTGTATAGACGTTGAGGCGGACGGACACTAAGATGGAATAGGCCCGCTAATATGCCCAATGTACCTGCTGCAATATGATGAGAAGCTATTCCCCCCGGAACAAAAGGATCAAAACCTTCCGCACCCCACGCTGGATTTACAGATTGTACTTTTCCAGTTAGTCCATAAGGATCAGACACCCATATTCCAGGACCATATAAGCCTGTTACATGAAATGCACCAAAGCCAAAGCAAGCGACTCCTGAGAGAAATAGATGAATTCCAAAGATCTTGGGCAAATCCAAAGAAGGTTTTCCCGTACGTTCATCACAGAATATTTCTAGGTCCCAATATACCCAATGCCAGATAGCTGCCAAGAAGCACAAGCCAGAAAACAAGATATGTGCCCCTGCCACACCTTCATAACTCCAAATGCCCGGATTCGTTATAGTTCCTCCCGAGATATTCCAACCCCCCCACGAATTGGTTATTCCTAAACGAGTCATGAAGGGTATAACGAACATGCCTTGTCTCCACATCGGATCAAGAACAGGGTCAGAGGGATCAAAAACCGCTAATTCATATAGAGCCATCGAGCCGGCCCAACCAGAAACTAGAGCTGTATGCATTATATGGACAGAAAGTAATCGACCGGGATCATTCAATACAACAGTATGAACACGATACCAAGGCAAACCCATGTAAATACCCCTTTCTGAAAAAGAAATAGACATTATGTAACTTTATCGCATTGGAAAAGACTAGACCGTGTATTTCACCTGTTCGGTAGATTTTGTATAGGAAAGGATTGATATTTCTTGTTATTCCCTTCTTTTCTTTTTAATGAAATAGAATAGAAAGAATTTGAAATAGAAAGAGAAGGAAACAATTTTCTTTATTTCTATTTATAAGAACAAAGAGAAACAGATCTTATTCTATACCCGATAAGTACCAATACGCAATGGGAGTTTTTTGAGGGAAAAATAATGCATAGATACTTTTTTATAATTCGAAATCATTCGAACAATCGGATAATCCGATCGATCCCGTTCGTTATAATTTTTCTTTCTTCATTCTGTCTTCCTCTATGAACCTTTCAGTCCTATCTATATAAGAATATTAAGTATTAAGTTCTATTTTATTTTTTATAGATTATAGAATAGAATTAGAATTAGAATTTAGAATAATATTAGAATTAGAATTTAGAATATATATATAAATATATATAATATAAGATATAATATAATAAGATAAGATATAATATAATAAGATATAATATAAGAATAAGATATAATATAAGAGAATCTAAGAATATAAGATTCTAAATAGAAAGAAGATTAAAAGATCTAAAAATAGATAAAAATAGAATATAGAAATAGAATATATAGAATATCTAAGATAGAAAATAGAAGATATAAAAGAAGATATAAAAAGAAAAGAAAAAAGAAATATATAAATATATATAGAATATCAAAATAGAAAAGAAAGAGAAAAAATGATGAAGACAATAAAACAAACCATTGTTACGTTTCCATATTAAAGTAAAGTATAGTACTTCATTTTTTTCTTTATCTTAATGCCCATTGGTGTTCCAAAAGTACCTTTTCGGAGTCCTGGAGAGGAAGATGCAGCTTGGGTTGACGTATAGTGCGACTTGTCAGACATATTGGTCATATGGTATTTCCCCGTTATCTCCCCCGATCGAGTATTCTCTGTTTCGCCCAATCCAATAAAGATATATTCAATATTGTATTGATTGAATCATCAATAATTCGGAGCGTGAAGCACAATAATTCCTATTGGGGATCAATATTATCAATTCAAATAATTGATGGTTTACTTGGACTGATAAAATAAAGTATCCAGGCTCCGTTCAGAGAATACCAAATTGGTAATGGTAAGAGTAAAAGTAAGTAAAAGTAATATAATGGGAGTGTAAATGTAGTAATATAAATAAGAAATATTAAATAAAGAATATAAAAATAAAAGAGAAATTTAATTAAATTCTTAATAAATTCTGAACTTCATTAGTAATTCAATAGAATCTTCATTAGTAATTCAATAGAATATAATAGAACTTACTATAAATAGAACTATAATAGAATCTTCTAATATAATCTATTATGTAGAATAGATGATGATTACACGATTACCGCTTTTATCATAGACTATTCTTAGACTTACTATAGGGATTCTATAAAACTGCCTACCAATGGAGTAGTATGATGAATACATCGAATATTTTGGGGAAAGGTATCAAACAATTGAAAAAAAAAGAAGTGGTACTGGAATCATTTGACCTATATGCGCAAATGGAATTCGGGAAAATCTTCCCCCGGAGTAGAACAAGAACCTAAAAGAATTGAAAGGGCCCATTCAGGAACAAGAAAATTACATCGTTATTTGAATTTCGATGAAACAATACATCAATGAGAAGTTAGTTCAATAAGTTCATAAAATTCTTTTTTCTTTTTTACATGAGTTTTGCCCTCCTTCCCATTCTAGAATGTAAAAAAGGAAAAAGAAATAGGACTGGAATCGACACATTGATTCTTTTTTTCGCAATTCTTTCGAACCGTATGCATCCAAAGGTGCACGTACGGTTCCTCAGGGATACAATTTTGCCCTAATCAACCGACTTCATCGAGAAAGATTACTTTTTTTAGGCCAAGAGGTTGATAGTGAGATCTCGAATCAACTTGTTGGTCTCATGGTATATCTCAGCATAGAAGATGATACTAGGGATCTTTATTTGTTTATAAATTCTCCAGGCGGATGGGTAATACCAGGAATAGCCATTTATGATACTATGCAATTTGTGTCACCGGATGTACATACAATATGTATGGGATTAGCCGCTTCAATGGGATCTTTCATTCTGGTCGGAGGAGAAATTACCAAACGTCTAGCATTCCCTCACGCTTGGCGCCAATGAGTTTTTTTCTTTGAGAAAAAAAAAAGAATACTATGCCTTCGCTGTATCGAATATGAATCAAATAAAGAATAAGTAATAATAGCATGGCACTTCGAGTTCGATATGAACAAACCATTATTGTTTTTTTTCTAACATGAGATTTTGTATCGAGATAGTAGTATGAAAGAAGAGTTATTCCCAATTTGATTTATGTGTCAAGCAAGAGTCAATTTCAGCGTCACAAACCATTATTCTTCCACACCAGAAGTATCTTTCTTCTTTTTATGTTATGAGAGAAAGAGTCAAAAAAATGGAAAAAATCATTTTCTCCTTCTTGGATCGTATCAAAAAGAAACTTTGGGATTGCTAAACAAACCACAGACGAGATAAATATATAAAGCAACAGAACCATCATAGTATCTTTTTTACTACTACGAAAGGAAGGGTGGTAAATGGATCATTTAACGATTTGGATCGGATGAGTTCTATTTCTTCTTTTTGATAGAATCAATTCTATCGAAAAAAGAAATTCCATTGCAGAGCCGTATGCAATGTACAAAAGATGCCCGTACGGTTGTTTAATTCTTTTTATTGTTATTTTGATTCCCCCTTACTTTAACCCAATCGTGCGATATATAGATAGAAGAACCGTTCATGATGTTATATCAATATCATCAGGGTTATGATTCACCAACCTGCTAGTTCTTTTTACGAGGCACAAGCAGGGGAATTTATCCTGGAAGCAGAAGAACTATTGAAACTTCGCGAAACTCTCACAAAAGTTTATGTACAAAGAACGGGCAACCCCTTATGGGTTATATCCGAAGATATGGAAAGGGATGTTTTTATGTCAGCAACAGAAGCCCAAGCTCATGGCATCGTTGATCTTGTAGCGGTCGAAAATTAAAATACTGGGGATTCCGTATAAATATACGAATTCCGTTTCAAAATTTGAAATTTCCGTGTGAATAGAAATCATTCATAATCATCAACCATCAGGTTAAGATCGATCTAAACCAACCCGCTCTATTCTATCTAGAATGAGATTCTATAGACATGCCATGCCAACCATTAAACAACTTATTAGAAACGCAAGACAGCCAATAAGAAATGTCACGAAATCTCCCGCTCTTCGAGGATGTCCTCAGCGTCGAGGAACATGTACTAGGGTGTATGTGCGACTCGTTCAGTTCAGATCATGAGTTTGAAGAAATGCAAAAATCTTTTCCAGTATCAAGACCACTACCGATGAATTAGGATAGATAGAGTGGAAGACGACTATCTAATTGACTATTATATAAATAGAGAAGATCTATCATCTACCTAATTATGTTATGAATTTATGGTTTCTATTGGTGCAAATCCAATCACTCCATTTGAGATGAGAAGGAATTCTCCATTGGTAACAAATAGTTATCCATTAAGCGGAGGAAAAAGGTTATGCTCCTATTCCTATTCTTGAAAAAACGGACTAACAGGGTCAGCTACCTAGCCAACTTTCAGAATTAAATGCCGTCACTGTATGGATAGCTTTTTTGTGAAAAGGACTATTACTTTCTAATTAGAATTGAAAAAAGAATTCTAATTGAAAAATGGATGGGTAGAGCCAAAGAGTGTGAACTATACAAGTTCACAATAAAATTCGATGAAATGAAAGAAGAGGCTCCGGTGTATAGAGAGGACCTCACCGTTTCAGAAGTTGCCATAGAAACGAGGGAACCCACTATTCTTTTTTATTTAGTAGCAGTCAAATTTATTATTTCCAGGCGAGATACTTTGAAGAAAGAAAAAATCGTGGTCGGGAAGGTCATAGTCGCAAAAGCCATTGGAATTTATATTTTATATATCGGAAGAATCCGTTTTGTTATTAATCGACCGGAGGAAAAGGATGACTGAAAGAAGAGAAATCAATTAGTTATTCAAGAAAGTTTCATTTGATTCAATGACCAGAGTTAAACGAGGATATACAGCTCGAAGACGTCGAAAAAAGATTCGTTTATTTGCATCAACCTTTATAGGAGCTCATTCAAGACTTACTCGAACGACTACTCAACAAAGAATGAGAGCTTTGGTTTCCTCTCATCGAGATAGGAGCAGGAAAAAGAGAGATTTTCGTCGTTTGTGGATCACTCGGATAAATGCGGTAACTCGTGAGGATAGAATATTCTATAGTTATAGCCTATTCATCCACAATCTGTACAAGAGACGATTGCTTCTGAATCGTAAAATACTTGCGCAAATAGCCCTATCAAATAAGAATTGTTTTGATATCATTTCAAATAAAATCATCAATCAAAAATCAAATACAAATCAAATAAAGGAATAAAAGAATCTTAATAGAATCTATTATACAGGAAACAAGAATGATTGAAATGAAACAGGATTTCCCGGAGAATGGACTCCGGGAAGATAGAAGAAAAAGAAATTAAGATTTGAGTAGTAGGAATAAACGAACATCTTTCAAGAAAAAAAGATTTCTTCCCCATTTTTCCTTTTTTAGAATACAAGAATCAAATCTGGATTCTATTTTTTTTTCGAGCAAAACATTAATATGAGCTTGATTTCCTATTGGAGTTTTGAGGAGTATCTCTATTTATTTTTGGTTCTAGGACCAGTAGTTCTAGGGATCGACTCCACTCTCTCCAATTGTTTTTCATTATTACGAAAAGGTAACGAAGATAAAATACGAGCTTGTTTTATAGCAATAGTAATTAATCGTTGTTGTTTCAAGGTCAACCTATTCGTCCGTCTAGATAAGATTTTTCCTTGTTCACTAATAAATCGACTAATTAAACTCATGTTTCTATAATCGATTCGATCCCCCGATCCAATTGGGGGTAAACGCCTACGAAAAGATCGCTTGGATTTACGAAAAGGTTGTTTGGATTTATCCATGGTTTGCTTATTCCTTGTTTGTTTATTCCTTATATATATAAATATATAAAAGGATTTAGAAAATAGAATTCTATTCTTTTTTCTTATTCATTTAAGATTCGACCAAAATAGGATTTGGTTTGTATTATATATGTTAATGTTAAGATGTAAAGTTCTTACTCTTCCCGCTACTTGGAAAAATCACACACGCATTCCGTTCCATCTATTTCTTTATTTCCCCATGAATCGTATACTTTTGACAATAGCGACAAAATTTTCTAAATTCTAATCGATTGGGTGTATTGTGTCGATTCTTTTGAGTAATATATCTAGAAATGCCCGGCGATTCTTTATTGACACCCTTTCGAACACAACAGGTACATTCCAAAATCACTATAATTCTGATATCTTTACCCTTGGCCATGAACCTCCTTTTCATTTTGGATCGACTTCACTTTAGAACTCTCTTCATTTTCTTTTTGACCCAAACCAAATAAAAAGAAAATAAAAAAAAGAATCTATATTCTATATCTATATTAATAAAATCTATATTAATAAAAGTTACTAACTAGAAATAAAATTCGTAAATCTTTTCTTTTTCGAATTATTAGAATTCGAATGACTTCGAAGTACTATAGAAGTACTATAATAGAAAATATAATCACTATTCATTACTATAACTATAAAGAAAGAGAGTCATATTCATTAATAGAAGAATATTAAGAATATCGTAATAATTAATTAATACAATTTTTTCTAACTATGAATTATTCCTATCCTAATCTCAGTATTTTCTTCTTTCTATATTATTAGACTATATTATTAGAATTTCGTGTAACCGACCCTAAACGACTGGATCCACATTTCCATTTCTTTTCCCCCAAATTCTATCGTAGATTCACTGTATTTTGACTGAAGTTCAATACACTCTTTCTTTTTTTTTAGGATAGGAAAGAAAAAGGGAGCGAATTTGGAGACATGTTACGTAGAATTGTATCTCAAATATTCTTCATTTCTTCACACTTCATTTCTTCACAGATCAATACAAGAATTCAATCAGGATTAAAACAGGATTAAAAAAAAGGGAATGACAAGGCATCCGGAAATAAACGATTAATTTCTATCAATAGACCTGCTAAAGACCCAAACCATAGAGTGGTTAGCACAGGTGCCGTTGAGAGATATGTTTTGATATCTCGCATTGAAAATCCTCCTTCTTCTTTTCTTTTTTTTCTTATTTATTTGAATTATTTATTTGTATTGTATATTGTAATACATATATAGTTCTAGTTCGATATTCTAATACATAGATCATAGATAACCCGATCTTTTAGTTCAAGATCATTTGTTTTTGCTTGAAATGAAATTAGAATTAGGAATTACTAACTAAAATGCATATGTACAACGACCCAGCAGATTAAATCTTGCCGCCCCCCTAAAAAAGATGACAAGAACATTCTCTACCTATAAGAGCAAAAAAGAAGGATGTGTGGAAAACAAGACATGTATTTTATACAATGACACTGTACAACAATTTTTAAAAGGGATGTAGCGCAGTTTGGTAGCGCGTTTGTTTTGGGTACAAAATGTCACGGGTTCAAATCCTGTCATCCCTACCTATTCTTTCTCCTATGGACAGTTACGAGGGATTCATTGAGTAAGATCGGGAATTTTTGGACATAATCTTTCATTTGTACATACTATATGTACACAAGACTCCTCCGGGGTAAAAAAATACTTTTCTTTACAATCGTATCTACTGTTATAGGATATGATATAATAAAGCGCTCTTAGTTCAGTTCGGTAGAACGCGGGTCTCCAAAACCCGATGTCGTAGGTTCAAATCCTACAGAGCGTGATTCCGTTTCTTTTATGTCGAATTACAATGAAATAATTTAAATTTAACAAAACAAAGTAGAATTGCAACTGAAATTTGACCTCCTACAAGGAGGAGGTCAATCAAAAAAAGAGATGTTACTCAATCAAAGGTCCAACTGATCACCGCGCCTGTATTGTAAATATGCAGTTACAAATAATCCTGTTAAAGTAATAGGAATTAGACCTAAGACGATTCCAAATAGAAAAACTTCAATCATTTCGATTTGTTTTAGGGAATAAAAAGAGAGGTAAGATCTATCCCTAAATATTAATCTGAATTATCCGTGAATCTCA